TCTTATAGTCATTTTGACCCCACCTTCCCGGAGTTCATTCTCCGGGGAACTCCATTTAAATTATTCCGGTGTATTCTTTCCAATCTACTTTTTTTCTTATTTCGTTGGAAATCATATAAAGACAATTCCTATTTGATATAGCCATTTGGGCCAATATTTTACGATTAAGAAGCAACTGCTTCTTGTATAGATCATGTATTAATTTACTATAACTATAGAATACTCTCCCTTCTCGAATTACTGCGTTTATCCGAGTGATCCACAAACGACGAAAATTTCTCTTTTGCTTATCCCTATCCCGATGAGCCGAAACCAAAGCTCTTATTTTCTGTTGAGTAATAGTTCGAGTAAGTCTTGAATGAGACCCCCGAAAACTTGATGCAAATAAACGAATTTTTTTTCTACGCCTCCGGGCTATATATCCGCGTTTAATTCTGGTCATTGAATAAATAAAATTTTGACAAATAACTAATTGATTTCATTTCTTTCAGTTATTCTTTTACCCGTCCTGGTCTATTAATAACCAAACGGATTTTTCCAATGTATAAAATACAAATTCCAATGGCTTTGGCTACTATAACCTCCCCAACCACGATTTTTTTATTTTTTTGGTATTTTAAAAGAAATAGAAATTAAATAGATAAAGAAATAGTGGGTTTCCTCGTTTCTATGGTTACTTCTTAAACGGTGAGGTCTTCTCTATACACCGGAGCCTTTACTTCATTTATTTAATATTTCATCAATGTTATTGGTAACTTGTATAGTTCGCATCACATTCTTTGGCTCTACTCATGAATTATCCAGTAACAGGTCTTTCACAATAAGACCCGCCTATACAGTAACGGTATTGAATTATGAAATTTCGCTGGGTAGCTGACCCTCGTAGTCCGTTCTTGACCGAGCGAGAACTTCATTTTTATGTTTTTTTTGAATTTCAATAAGATTTCCTCCGCTTAATGGATAACGATTTGCTACCAATGGAGAATTGTTTCTCATCTTAAATTCAGGTGATTGGATTTGCACCAGCGGAAACCATAAATTTTATACACAATAGAGGGATCAAGTGGCTTATTTTTAGATAGTAAGTAGATAGTAAATGGAGTTCCTTCTTCCATTCGATCCCGTTCACTGGACTAATCATTCATACTGGAAGCGGTTTCTTGCTTTTTTGTATCAGCTCATGATCTAAACGAGTCGCACATACACCCTAGTACATGTTCCTCGACGCTGAGGGCATCCCCCAAGAGCGGGGGATTTCGTGACATTTCGAATGGGCTGTCTTGTATTTCTAATAAGTTGTTTAATGGTTGGCATGTTGAATATATACATAATGGGCTGGTTTAGATTGATCCTAACCGGATGATTATGAATTTTTTTATTTAATAGTTAAACTCGGAGATAAAATATCACATCACGGATTTTCACAAAATCCTTTTTTTTTTTCATTCAACTGCTACAAGATCAACAATTCCATAAGCTTGGGCTTCTGTTGCTGACATAAAAACGTCTCTTTCCATGTCTTCAGATACAACCCATAAAGGTTTGCCCGTCCTTTGTACATAAACCCTTGTGAGGGTTTCGCGTAGTTTAAGCAGTTCTTCCGCTTCCAGGATAAATTCTCCCGTCTGCGCTTCATAAAAGGAACTCGCGGGTTGATGGATCATTACCCTGATGATAGAAGGTTTCTCTATCTGATGTGATGAAAGGAATAGAAAAGGAAGATCAAGAATAATAGGAAAAAAAGATAGAATTGAACAACCGTACGGGCATCATCTTTTGTGCATTGCATACGGCTATACAATAAAATTGACCCTTACTTTCCAGATAAAAATAGAATCTATCAGCCCCAGGAGGGTAAATGGTCAAATTGCCACCCTTCCTTTTGGAGGAGTTCAAAAATACTATGATGGCTCCGTTGCTTTTCTATTTGAAAATGGATTTTTTTTCTTTGATTCAGCAATCCCAAAGTTTCTTTTTGATCCAACCAAAAAGGGAAAATTTTGGTTTTTTTGCACTCTTTTTTTTTATAACTTAAAAATTGTTAAGAGACTTTCGGTGTGAAAACAACCAAGTTTGTAACGCTGAATTGGACTTCCGATAGATAAGAGAAAATCGGAAATATCTTTTATCTCATACTACTCTCTCGATACATAATCGAATCTTTTAAAAAAAAAACAATGCAAAAATTTTTCATATCGAATTCGAAGTGCCATGCTATTATTACTTAATATTCATATGGCGAAGGCATAGTTTTACTTTTTCTCTCAAATAAAAAACCCCATTGGCGCCAAGCGTGAGGGAATGCTAGACGTTTGGTAATTTCTCCTCCAACCAGGATAAAAGATCCCATTGACGCGGCTAATCCCATGCATATTGTATGGACCTCTGGTCGCACAAATTGCATAGTATCATAAATAGCGACTCCGGGTATTACCCATCCGCCAGGAGAGTTTATAAACAAATACAGATCTTTGGTATCATCCTCGATACTGAGATATACCATAAGACCAATAAGTTGATTCGAGATCTCGCTATCAACTTCTTGGCCTAAAAAAAGTAATCTTTCTCGATAAAGTCGGTTGAGTAGGGCAAAATTGTATCCCTTAGGAACCGTACATGCATCTTTTGGTGCATACGGTTCAAAAAAAAATAGCGAAAAAAAAAAAGAATCAATGTATAGATTAAGGGCTTTTTCTTCGATTTTTCAATAAAGACGAATTTTTTTTCTTCTTTATTATATAATAGAAAAACTTATCGAATTCACTTTTCATTGATGTATTGTTTCATCGAGATTCAATCCAAATCACGACGGTCTTTTCTTGTTCCTGAATGGGCCTCTTTCATCTTTTTAGGTTTATGCTCTACTCCGGGTAAAGATTCACCCCGTTTTGATTTGCACATATAGGACAAATCTTCTCACCACCATTTCTTTTTGGTATGACTTTCCAAATAACAAACAGGAATCATTTAGGATACACGTAGTAATCCTAGATATATTACCAATTGGGTTTTTTCTAAACGGAGCCTGGATACTTCATTTTTTTAGTCCAATCAAAGTCAACCATAAATTATTCGAATTGATAATAGTACTATGAATTCCTCCAAACAATGCATCTAATTGCACTTCACGCTCCAATTTATGGATGATTCCATTTCGACTTCTTGGGCGAAACAGAGGATATCTCGATCGGGGGAGAGAACGGGGAAATCCCATATGACCCAATATATCTCACAAGTCGCACTATACGTCAACCCAAGATGCATCTTCCTCTCCAGGACTTCGGAAAGGTACTTTTGGAACACCAATAGGCATAAATTGAAAGAAAAAAGAACTAAATCCTATATTTCACTTTGATGTGGAAACGTAATAATGTGGTTTTATTGTCTTTAGAATATTGTCTTTATCATATTTATTTTATCCATAGATTAGCAAAATTCAGAAAGAAAAAAAAAGAAAGGAAATTTTTTACGAGCAGGCCCTTCGAATGATAAACGCATTTACTCATAGAAAGTGGTATCAATCCACCATTGCGTATTGGTGCTTATCGAGTATAGAATAAATCTGCTTCTCTTTGTTCTTACGAACAGAATTCTTCCATTATTTGGAACACAATAGAATATAGAATAAACAACCCTTGTTAGGAAATAATCCACTGAACAGGGGAAGTCCGCAGCATAGTCATAGTATATTCCAATGCAATAAAGTTACGTAGTGTTTATTTTTCTTTGATAAAGGGGTATTTTCCATGGGTTTGCCTTGGTATCGTGTTCATACCGTTGTATTGAATGATCCCGGCCGATTGCTTTCCGTTCATATAATGCATACAGCTCTGGTTGCTGGTTGGGCGGGTTCGATGGCTCTCTATGAATTAGCAGTTTTTGATCCTTCTGACCCCGTTCTTGATCCAATGTGGAGACAAGGTATGTTCGTTATACCCTTCATGACTCGTTTAGGAATAACCAATTCGTGGGGGGGTTGGAGTATCACAGGAGGGACTGTAACGAATACAGGGGTTTGGAGTTACGAAGGTGTAGCTGGGGCACATATTTTATTTTCTGGCTTATGCTTTTTGGCAGCTATCTGGCATTGGGTCTATTGGGATCTAGAAATATTTTCTGATGAACGTACAGGAAAACCTTCTTTGGATTTGCCCAAGATCTTTGGAATTCATTTATTTCTCTCCGGGGTGGCTTGCTTTGGTTTTGGTGCATTTCATGTAACAGGCCTGTATGGTCCTGGAATATGGGTGTCTGATCCTTACGGACTAACGGGAAAAGTACAACCTGTAAATCCGGCGTGGGGCGTGGAGGGTTTTGATCCTTTTGTTCCGGGAGGAATAGCTTCTCATCATATTGCAGCCGGTACATTGGGCATATTAGCGGGTCTATTCCATCTTAGCGTTCGACCGCCACAACGTCTATACAAAGGATTACGTATGGGAAATATTGAAACCGTACTCTCCAGTAGTATCGCGGCTGTCTTTTTTGCAGCTTTTGTAGTTGCTGGAACTATGTGGTATGGTTCAGCAACTACCCCCATCGAATTATTTGGTCCCACTCGTTATCAATGGGATCAGGGTTACTTCCAGCAAGAGATATATCGAAGAGTTAGCGCCGGGCTAGCAGAAAATCAAAGTTTATCAGAAGCCTGGTCTAAAATTCCTGAAAAATTGGCTTTTTATGATTATATCGGCAATAATCCGGCAAAAGGAGGATTATTCAGGGCAGGCTCAATGGATAGCGGAGATGGAATAGCGGTTGGGTGGTTAGGACACCCTATCTTTAGAGATAAAGAAGGACGTGAGCTTTTTGTACGGCGTATGCCCACTTTTTTTGAAACATTCCCGGTCGTTTTGGTAGACGGCGACGGAATTGTTAGAGCGGATGTTCCTTTTAGAAGGGCAGAATCTAAGTATAGTGTTGAACAAGTAGGTGTAACCGTTGAGTTCTATGGCGGCGAACTCAATGGAGTCAGTTATAGTGATCCTGCTACTGTGAAA